CCATTTCGTCGTCCAGTAGCGACAACCGTTTTTTTGATTGGTACCGCAGTGGCCCTTTGGTTGGGTATTGGAGCAACATTACCTATTGATAAATCCCTAACTTTAGGTCTTTTTTAAATTTCAATTGATTCAATTGTGAAATAAAATATCCCGCATGTGTATCTAGGGAATAGTCGCTTCAAAGTGAATTCTCCCTAGATACATACATCTATTCAATTAAATTCTGAATCTGTTCCGAATATATGGATTTGGTTAAAGATTCAAAACCCAGTTTTTTTTTCTAAAAAAAAAAAAAAAATATGAAAAAAATTCAATCTATTTATTATTCTTCGGTTAATCAATTGTGAAATGTTTTTCTAGAATGCCCAATAACTGTTTTACATCTTCTATGCGAAAATCTTCAATTTTCATAAGATCCTTTTGACTCTTATTCAAAAGGTCTAATAATGTATGTATATTGGACCTTTTGAGGCAATTATAGATCCTGGGAGGCAATTCTAATTGGTCAATAAAAATATATTTCAATTCTATTTCTTTTTTGTTTTTCCTTAGTTTAGCCAATCTATCATGAAAAGTAAGAGGGGGTAAAGTGCTCTTGTGTTGATTGTACTCTAAATGTAAAGTTTCTTCTTCCGCATGTAGAAAAGGAATAAATAAATCAATCAAATTACGGGAGGCTTCATGAAGTGCTTCTTTAGGAGTTAAACTCCCATTTGTCCATATTTCGAGAAAAAGTATCTCTTGTCTTTCATTCCCATTCCCATAAGAATGAATACTATGATTCGCATTTCGAACAGGCATGAATACAGCATCTATAGGATAACTTCCGTCTTGAAAGTTATTTGGCCTTTTTATACTATATCCGCGATTCCTCTCGATTTGTAATCCAATACACAAATCAATCGGTTCCATCAGTCTAGCTATATGTTGTGTATTATCAACGATTTCCACAGAAGGCGGTGAAATGATGTCTTGAGCAGTTACATATCCAGGACCCCTGGCACAAATAAACGCGCCGCGAGTTCCATACAGATTACTTCTCAATACAATTTCTTTCAAATTCATTAAAATTTCATGTACTGATTCTTGAATACCTACTATGGTAGAATATTCATGGGGTATTTTCTCAGATTTTGCACGTGTGATACATGTTCCTTCTATTTCTCCAAGCAAAGCTCTTCGCATCGCAATGCCTATTGTGTCGGCTTGACCTTTAATAAGTGGAGACAGAATAAAGCGTCCATAACAAAGACGCTTATTGTCTACTCTTGATTCAACACACTTCCACTGCAGTGTCCGAGTAGATACTGTTACTTTCTCTCGAACCATAGTAATATTACTTGATCAGATCATTGAATCATTTATTTCTCTTGAAATCTCTTCAATGTTTATTTCTACACAGTTTATTCCTATACACGTCTTTTTTTAGGAGGTCTACAGCCGTTATGTGGCATAGGAGTTACATCCCGTACGAAACTTAATAGTATACCACTTCTACGAATAGCTCGTAATGCTGCATCTCTTCCGAGACCAGGACCCTTTATCATGACTTCTGCTCGTTGCATACCTTGATCCACTACTGTACGAATAGCATTTCCTGCTGCGGTTTGAGCAGCAAATGGCGTCCCTCTTCTTGTACCCCTGAATCCACAAGTACCGGCCGAGGACCAAGAAACCACCCGACCCCGTACATCTGTAACGGTCACAATGGTATTGTTAAAACTTGCTTGAACATGAATAACTCCCTTTGGTATTCTACGCGCACTCTTACGTGAACCAATACGTCCATTCCTACGTGAACCAATTCTTGGTATAGGTTTTGCCATATTTTATCATCTCATAAATATGAGTAAGAGATATATGGATATATCCATTTCATGTCAAAACATGATTTTTTTTTATTTGTACATCGGGTTCTTTAGAGAATCTCTTTTCGAAAAATTATCCTTGTCTTTGTTTATGTCTCGGGTTGGGACAAATTACTATAATTCGTCCCCGTCTACGGATCAGTCGACATTTTTCGCAAATTTTACGAACAGAAGCCCTTATTTTCATATTTGTTATTCCTTACCTTAACTTAATTAAGAATCTACTTCTTGGAAGAAAATAAGTTTCTTGAAATTTTGAACTTCGAATTGTATCTCCATGAAAAAAGGAATGTTGAAGTTGAAAAACTCCCTAATTATTCGAATCCTTGTTTCGGATTCTATAAATTATACGCCCTTTGGTTGAATCATAACGACTTACTTCAATTTTGACTCTATCTCCTGGTAGTATCCGTATAAAACTACGTCGGATCCTTCCTGAAACATAACCTAGAATCATATTTTCATTATCTAAACGCACCCGGAACATACCGTTGGGAAGTGATTCAGTAATTAAACCTTCATGAATCCATTTTTGTTCTTTCATTCCAGGTAAAACCCCCTTAAAGTATTAATTAATGGAGGAGTAGTGATATTAGACAACCCGCCCTTTCTCTTTTTTTTTTCACAAATAGGAAGTTCCGGATCCAATTCGAATATCAGAAGGATTACCATATATAACACAAAATTTCTCCACCAATTCTTTCTAGGCGAGCCTCTCGGTCTGTCATTATACCTCTAGAAGTAGAAAGAATTACAATCCCCATACCACCTAAAATTCTAGGAATTCGTTGATAGTTAGAATAGATTCGTAGACCAGGTCGACTGATCCGTTTTAAATTTAAAATAGTTCTATATGTTCCTTTCCTATTCCTTCTATGTCGCAGGGTTAAAACCAAAAAATATTTGTTGCTTTCCTGATGTTTCCTCACGTTTTCGATAAAACCTTCCCGTAAAAGTATTTTAACAATGTTTTCGGTGATATTAGTAGATGCTATTCGAACCGTTACTTTTCTATCCATGTCGACATTTCGTATAGAGGTTATTATGTCAGCAATAGTGTCCCTACCCATGATGAACTAAAATTATTGGTGCCTGCTAATTTTGATATAATCAACATGCTCTTTTTTATTTTTTTATTTATGAATTCTATTAAATATTAAATTAAAGGTATATGCGTGAAACACAATCTACTAATTAATCTATTTCATTCGCTTACTATAACTATATCATGGTCTCGTCTTATAATACCTCAGGGGCTAAGGAAACTATTTTAGTAAAATTTAACTGTCTCAATTCCCGGACGATCGCACCAAAAATTCGAGTTCCTTTTGGGTTTCCTTCTTGATCAATAATAACTGCAGCATTGTCATCATATCGTATTATCATACCGTTGTCACGTTTGAGTTCTTTACAGGTACGTACAATTACAGCTCTGATTACTTCTGATCTTTCTAGAGGCATATTTGGTACTACTTCTTTGATCACAGCAACAATAACGTCACCAATATGAGCGTATCGGCGATTACTAGTTCCTATGATTCGAATACACATCAATTCTCGGGCCCCGCTGTTGTCCGCTACATTCAAATGGGTCTGGGGTTGAATCATATCATTTTTTTATTCGATTTTTCAATGCAAAGAACGAAGGAAAAAAAAAGAAATATTGTTTGTCCAAAATCAAAAAAAGAAACCTGCAATTTTTTTTCATCCCAAAGACCTCTTTTTCTTTTATTCCTATCCCGAAATAATGAATTGAGTTCGTATAGGCATTTTGGACGCCGCTATTGAAATAGCTTTTCTAGCTATATTTTCTGCTACTCCGCCCATTTCATAAAGTATTCTACCTGGTTTAACGACAGCTACCCAATATTCGGGGGATCCTTTCCCCGAACCCATACGTGTTTCTGTAGGTCTTACTGTAACTGGTTTGTCTGGAAATATACGTACCCATATTTTTCCACCACGGCGTACGTTTCGTGTCATTGCTCGTCGCCCCGCTTCTATTTGTCTAGATGTGATCCAAGCAGGTTCAAGTGCTTGAAGAGCGTATCTACCGAAACAAATACGATTACCTCGATAAGATATTCCCTTCATTCTTCCTCTATGTTGTTTACGGAATCTGGTTCTTTTGGGGTTATAGTGGATGGGTCTTTTTAAAATTCCATCTCTACTCCAGAACCGGACATGAGAGTTTCTTCTCATCCAGCTCCTCGCGAATGAAATGATTCAAAAAAATTTAGTTAAGATAAAATTCCATTTTTTTGAATAATACACTGAATCGTGGGATTCTTTGATATTTCATCTAATTTTCATCTAATCTATTTCTATTAGAAATTTTTATATCTTGTTTATATATAGCTTTTGGATATATAGCTAAACATATATTTCTAGATAATGTAATTTTTTATTTATAATTTATTTATAATATAATAATATATAAGGCTATAACGAATCTTTATTTTGTTTTGTCTTTATCATATCGGATCGCTCAAAAAATAGAGCAATTCGGTAAAATAAAGCTTTCGCGGGCGAACATTTACTCTTTCAATATCTATTTCAATTGTAAGGTTAGCCCACGATCTTTCAGAACAAATGAATTGATACCTGGTTTGTTCCGCCATCCCACTCAATGAATCATTAGGATTCGTTTTTAATAGAATCTTCTGTATTCACAGGTTTCCGTCGTTCCCATCGCTTCTCAATTAATGGTTAGGTCTGAATTATACAATGGAGCTCCTGTTCTTGAGTCAATCTTCTCAGTCTTTATTGGCTCTAGGCTCTTGATTTTTTTTCTATGAACATATTCATTTAATTCGGGAGGAATTAGTTTGATGCTTTATTACATTGCTTTTTATGAAATGATTCATAGACCTTACATATTATATTGGAATCATATATCATTGGCGTTCTTTTTATCTCTTTCTCTCACCGTTCTTCCATTTATCCACATCATTCTAGATTTCGCTTCCCAAACTCATAATCAGATTGGTTTGGTTTTTTTTTGTGTTTATGCAAAAAAGATTTCAGTTGCTACAATGATATGACCAATATATCATATCTTGACTGGTTGTTTAGATCTAGATAATGTGAAGCGATGAGTTGGTTATTAATTCTGTAATTTTGAGTTCATAC